ATCTGATCCTTTGAATTGTTCGAATTTCTTATTTATTTTCTTAAATTAAAGGAATTTTTCATTTTCTAGGATAGTATTAAAGATCTTATCGAAAACTTACGGCAGCTTGCCAAACAAAGGCTAAGAGAAAAAAAAACAAAGGTATGACTGGCATAACATCTACAATTGGATTCAAAAAAGCATAGACCTCTGGCAATTTTGCGAAGAAAAAACTACTCGAATAAAGGGCAGAATTAATACAGATCAAATTAAAGAGATTAAGCATAATAAACTTTTTATTTTGTTCTTGGAGATAATTGTATTTTGGTTGAGTTATTGATATAAGTAAAAACGAAAAGAGAAAGGTAGAAAAAATCTTTCCTTTTCTTTGAGTTTACCCAACCAAAAATCCTGCAATTCTCAAAGGAGAATAGAAGAAATTTGACTTTCAATACAATATCTTAATTGAATTCTACGTAATGAGCAATAAATTAAATAAAATTCTATATCTATCCGTGTCAAAATCCTAACAACAATCTAATTTTTTCTAAAAATTAAATATTTGGACTAGAATTGACGACAAACCAATACCACTAATATTCTTTATTAGCGTTAAATCAAAATTTAAATGGGGCGTGGCTAAGTGGTAAGGCAACGGGTTTTGGTCCCGCTATTCGGAGGTTCGAATCCTTCCGTCCCAGAGCATATTCATTCTATCAGAATAAATATATATATTTTTTATAGTTTTTAATAAACTAAACTTAATCGAGTTCAACAAATGACACAGCGGTGGAATTCAATTTATTTGTTGTAACCCAATTAAGAAAGAAACAAGGGTTTGAATTCAAAATAAAGGTTAGACGGGCTTTTGATCATATGTTTCTTTTCTTCATATTGAAGAGAATTTGTTACTTAGAAAAACCTTTTTGATTTGACGGAGTCGAAATGCGAAAGAAGCCCTATTTCCTATTCCTTAAATAAATAAAAAATGGAGTAATTCAATTATTAATTCTCTGCAGATCTCTGAATTTTGAAACAAGAGAAAGTTTTTTGTACTATTACTAGTCAAGGAGATTAAGTTTCTTAAGACTTGGTTAAGTTAGGATAAAAAAAGGACTAAGGACTTAATCTATATTTGTTTTGCTCTTATAAATTAAATAATTTTAAAATTAAAAAAATTTATATTTATGTTTTTATATTTATGTATGTAAAGATTCCAACAGGTTAATTCATACATTTTTTTTTTTAATTTTACTTTTGGGGAAGATTATAGAAGGATTTCTTAATTTCAAGTAAAATTAAAAAAAAAAAACGTCTAAAAAAAGGAAATCCATAGCCTATAAGTATTGTTATTATCAAGTATTGTTATTATCAAGTATTGTTATTATCCTTTTTTTTTTCGATTTATTTATTTTTTTTAATAAAAATAAATAAATATAATTTAAATATAAATATATAAATATATATATATAAATTATATATATAAAGAAATTAAATAATATATAAATATAGGGATTTATTTCCAATTCTGAGAAAACTTCTTCAGAAAAATATCTTAGAAAAGAAAAAACATACATTACTATGTACCGACTGAACCAATGACTATTCATGATTCTGTAATGGACTCAATTCTATACCGGCTCCAAATTAGATAAATGTTATGGTAAAACTTCGTTTGAAACGATGTGGTAGAAAGCAACGTGCGACTTGAAGGACACGATCCATTGTGGATTCTTGCATCCACCATTTTATATCAAAATGAAGGTGCTCTTGGCTCGACATCACTTGTTCTGCTAAACTACCCTTTTTGTTGGGTTGTATCCTAAATAATATAGGATGGAGCTCGAGTATAAAGTATTGACTTATTTCTTAGGGCAAGGATCTAGGGTTAATATCAAGCTATAAAATAGAAGAACTTCGTAAGTATATTTTTGATATAGAAATGAAAGGTTCCAAAGTTTCCAATCAAAAAAAAAAAATTCTTGGAATTAAGAAAACGCTTTCGGTACAAAAAGTGTATCACAGGGAATCAAATGTTTGGCTGATTCTTTGAAAAAGGTCACAAAAAAGGGTATGTTGCTGCCATTTTGAAAGGATTCAAAATTACCGAAGTCATGTCTAAACCCAATGATTAAAAATAAGGATAAAGGATACCAGAACAAGAAAACACCCTTTCAATTGTATCAATAACTGCCTCATTCTGAGGCATTCAAATCAAATTTGACTAAAAATTTAGTAAAAAGAAAGGGATTTAAAGACCACTCAATAAAAGAAATCTTAAAAATATTTTTTTTTTAGCTTTTTGAAAATTTTTCAACTTGAGTTATGAGTACAAATGGTTTTTCCCTTTCAGAAAGGAAGGAGAAAGGCGGAAGGGGGCTTAAATCATAGTCTAATTACACCCATTTGCCATTGGAAGTCTATACATAAATAGAGCCTTAAATCATTTTTCTCGAGCCGTACGAAGAAAAAACTTCCTATACGTTTCTAGGGGGGTATTGTTCATCTACATCTATCCCAATGAGCCGTTTATCGAATCGTTGCAATTGATGTTAGATTCCGAAGAGAAGGAAGAGATCTTCGGAACGTGGGTTTTTATGATCCAATAAAGAATCAAACTTATTTAAATGTTCCTGTCATTCGTTATTTTCTTGAAAAAGGTGCTCAACCTACAGGAACTGTTCAGGATATTTTAACTAAGGCAGAAATTAAAAAGTAATTTCGTCCTAATCAAACGAAATTTTTTTTGAATTAAGCAAAAATGGGATCAGAAAGGGGTCATGACTTGTATAGTTTTGTATAGCTTTTCTCTACTATTTTTCCTCTTTCTTTTTTTTTTCTATTCGTTCCTATTTCTCTTTATTCCCATAAAATTCTAGATTTTCTATCTAGAACAAGAAAACCTTAATTTTTTTGCTAGTTCTTCATTTCTCCATTTCCATTTTTGTATCTATGTCCGTTTGTTATGGAGTGCCAATTCAACACAAGTTTTTATTTGTGGTTTTCCATTCTATTCTTTTTAGAAAATGGATAATTTTATTATATTGACAATAGGGTATCTAACAAATATAATTTATTAGAAATAATAAGTGTATCTATTTATCTCCGTCTCAGAAGTTTGATTTTTTACTTTAACTTCATGGAAATGGTGGGTTCGCTGGATTCGCTTTGATGTAAGAAGTTTTTTTGGTTGAAATAAAAAAGGTCTATAAATTTAAATTTTTGGATTTCTCTCTATTTTTTATTTGAAAATTTTTAAGTTCAATCTTTTGATTACTTCGTATAATTTCTTTATTGTTTATTATTATGATTGTATCGACTTATTCCTTTCTCGGGTTGCTAACTCAACGGTAGAGTACTCGGCTTTTAAGTGCGGTTAGAATCTTTTACACATTTGGATGAAGCGAGGATTCGTCCATACTATTGGTAAAGTTTTAAAGACCACGACTGATCCTAAAAGGAAATGAATGGAAAAAATAGCATGTCGTATCAATGAAGAATTCAAAGAATATTTGATTCTTACCAGATCGGTACAAAACCATTTTTCAAATGGAACAAAATGAATTCAATTTCAAATAGGGTCGAGTGAATAAATGGATAGAACCCTACGGTTTCAATTAATTATAGGGAAAGCAAAAGTAACGAGCTTCTATTCTTAATTTGAATAATTATCCGATCTTATTTCTAATTCTAGGGTAAAAATAGATTAGTACCAGTTGCAGAACGGAACAGGTTTCTTCATGGATTATATGAATCTTAGTTATTGGTCCAGTTCATTATGGAATGGAAGTAGATGTGTAAAAGAAGCAGCATATTGATAATGATAAAGTATTTTTTTTTTTCAAAATCAAAAGAGTGATTGGTTTGAAAAATAAAGGATTTCTAAGCATCTTTTTATCCTAAACCAAATAATGAAAAATTCAATTAAATGTAAAAGAAGGGAATAGAGAATCCGTTGAAAAGTTTACCGAGGTAGCTATTTTTTTCTTACTAAAGTACCTTGTTTTGCCTGTATCGCACTATGTATCATTTGATAACCACCCAATTCTCTGTCTTTGGTTCAAATGGAGGAGTTCAAAAGATATTTAGATCTAGATAGATCTCAGCAACAGGACTTCCTATATTCACTTAGCTTTCAAGAGTCTATTTATACACTTGCTCATGATCATGGTTTAAATAGATCAATTTTAAATGCGGATTCTGACAAAAAATCTAGCTTACTAATTATGAAATGTTTAATTACTCAAATGTATCAACAAAATCATTTTATTTTTTCTGCTAATGATCCTAAACAAAATTTATTTTTTGGACACAACACGGATTTATATTGTCAAATCCTATTCGAAGCATTTGCCGTTGTTTTGGAAATTCCATTTTCTCTACGAGAAAGACCATTTATAGAAAGGAAAGAGATCGTCCAATTTTTTCATTTACGATCCATCCATTCAATATTTCCTTTTTTAGAAGACAAATTAGCACATTCCAATTATGTAGTAGATATACTACTACCCCATGCCATCCATCTGGAAATCTTGGTTCAAACTCTTCGTTATTGGGTAAAAGATGCTTCTTCTTTGCATTTATTGCAATTTTTTCTGCACCAGTATCATAATCGGAATTATTGTATTATTCCAAAACAATCTCGTTTTTTTTTAAAAAAAAAAAAAAGGAATCAAAGATTCTTCTTCTTCCTATATAACTCTAAAGTGTGTGAATATGAATCTATCTTCGTTTTTCTGCGTAACCAATCTTTTCATTTACGATCAATATCTTCTGAAGCTTTTCTTGAACGTATCTATTTCTATGAAAAAATAGAACATTTTCTAGAAGTTTGTGCTGAGTATTTTAAGGCTTTTTTTTGGTTGTTCAAGGATCTTTTCATGCATTATGTTAGGTATCAAGGAAAATTCCTTTTGTTTTCAAAAGGAACGTCCATTTTAATGTCTAAATGGAAATATTATCTAGTCAATTTATGGCAATCTTGTTTTTACACGTGGTCTCAACCAGGAAGGATTCAGATA